TCTCGACGACGAATTTATTTGATATTTGATAGATTAGATATTGTTATTCATGATATTGATCCGATTCAAGATCATCAAGAGGTAATTCATTCATTGAATTTACAGACGAAAGATTTATCACCTCTAGGGGATTAAATCCCGAGTTATTCCGAAGTAAAAAAACCGATGAGATCATGGAAGTAAATATTCTTGCATTTATTGCTACTGCATTATTCATTCTAGTTCCTACCGCGTTTCTACTTATCATTTACGTAAAAACAGTCAGTCAAAATGATTAATTCAATTGCATTTTCAACTTCATTTGGCGGACTAGAATCAGCAGTATTCTAAGAGATAGATGGGATGGTAAGAAAGAACTATATGAACCCTTCTTACCATCCCATCTATCTCTTAGTCTATAAACTCAGACTATAAAGTTAGAATCTAGAATAAAATAAAGATATAAATATAAAGATTATAAAGATAAAGGCTCAAGTTTCTATGGATCAATCTACAATACTCTCTTCATAAATGTGTATATTATAATTCCATATATTGTATGGGATTGACATAACACCCAATTTGCTACATTTATTTGTTCTAATCACTCGGAAATCATTCTTGTCTTAGGATTCTAATTCCTTTCCTTTTCCTAAAGGAAATCTCACCGATTTTTAATGCCCAAACCACGATATGAAATAAGTCAATAAAGCATAAATCGACCTTCTCAAATTACGGTAAATGCCCAATATGTGATTCGTCCGAGGCAAGATCTTGTTATTGGATAGTCTCTTGTTTTGTTAGACGACCACTATCTCTATATCATTCCTCATAGAAAGCGTGTATACACTTAAAAAATGACTTCTCAGGGAAAGAAATAAAAAAGTTTCCTCAATATCCATATATAAAGCTATAAGGGCGGTAAGAGCCCATTCCGCTGATTTAAATAGAAGATTTCGGAAGAATTTTAGGTTGGAATAAATTTCCAACCACCAGAATCCCTTTCTATGAGGAATACAAACACGGGAATCGCTGAAATATCTCTGTGGTTGAAAGAGTATGATTCATACCATAGATTACTCCATTGCAGTCAAATGGGATTCTAAATTCAGAGATTTTTATTTTAACTAGTTCAAAATGCGTTGCAGAACGATCCATAAAACAATTGATACGGTTTGATTTCTTAACTCAGTTAGTAGTACTGCTAGAGCCCACTTCTTCCCCACACTACGAGTGAAAGGGAAAATGTAAAGACTACCATTAAAGCAGCCCAAGTGAGACTTACTATATCCATGTGAATTATATCCCCTATCTCTATAGTTACGAAGGAATTATTCCTCAATAATAATAGTGGAATCGATGGCGCAGAGTCAAAAGGGAGGTTCTGGCCAAACACTATTGAGAAAGCAATCCAAAAAATCGATTATGATTTCGAATTGCGAAAGATCAAAGACAAGTAAAATACGTAGTAAAATTCCAAGGGAATACGAACATGTAGGAATAAGAATAATAGAGTCTATTCTTTTGTTGACCCTCGTGAGTCAACACAGAAGGGGGGAAAGCGCTAAAAAAGAGAAATCACTATCTATTACAAACTTCTATTTCCCCATTTGATCTAATCCATACCCCCCTTTCCCTATTATTGCTGTGAAACACGGGGGGTTGCCGAAAAGAAAGCCTTTCCTTTTGTCCCCTTTTCTATAAAAGTCAATCATCCATTCAATCTAACATTGATTGGATACCCGAGCACTCAGAGATTCTCACGAGTCCGGCGTGTATAAATAAACTTCCGGCCCTTTCCAAAACTATTAATTGAATTTCCGATCAGGCTATACAATCTGAATCTGATCCAATCATTAGACACTCCCTTACTTATTCTTATTTAGTACTATTTTATAGTAATAGAAGGGAATCGTGAAGTCTTAATAGCACCTCTAACCGTGGATTAGAATATTTCGCTGAATCCTAGAGCATTCACAATCCTTTCTTTTAGTTTTAGAAGACCTTTAGGCCACATAATTCAGAATTAAACAAAGCATCAACGGTCTGTTTCCTCTGTTCTGCGAATTCTATCAATAGCAGCAGAACACAGAACAGAGGAGAAGAATCGATTTCGAGTTTTTTGTTTATCAGGCGACACCCGGATTTGAACTGGGGAAAAAGGATTTGCAGTCCCCCGCCTTACCACTCGGCCATGTCGCCAAACAAAATGATACAAAATGGATGAAAATCCTCCCGGATTACTGAATCTTTATTGTACTTGCATTTTGACTCCTCTTTTCCGTAATCCTTTTCCTAAAAGAGACATCCTTTTTTGATTGTATTTGATCCATCCCCTCGATTAGAGTATCTGAAACAATGCTAAAAACATTCTCTCGCCTTTCTATTGACTATTGAGAAATTAAACATTTATTTTCAGCCAACAAATCTCGAACCAGTAACTATTGACTGCTTACTTCGAATTCATCAACGGTTCTGGGAGTTGAATCTTAAATTGTGTTTTCCTAATAACCTAAGAAAA